ATGGTAAGCAAGAAGATTGTTTACGAAGAAACAACAAGAAAAATTCATATTCTGATACATAAGAGTTATATAAGAATCGAAATAGTCTTTTATTTTCTTTTTTCAAAAGAAAAATCGATTTCATTGAAGTAATAAGACTATTCCAATTCGAATAGTAGTTGAGAAAGAATCGCAATAAATGCAAAGATGGAACATCTTGGATCCGGTATTGAAGGAGTTGAACCAAAATTTCCAAATGGATAGGATAGGGTATTTCTATATGTGATAGATAATGTAAATGCAAAAATTTGTCTTCTAAAAAGGGAAATATTGAATGAATAGATCGTAAATTCTGAAACTTTGGTGTTTCTTTTTCTTTCGGACAAGATAATTCTCGTAGCGAGAATGGGATTTCTACAACGATCGCAAACCCCTCAGATAGAATCTGAGAATAAAACTCAGAATAAAAAAAATTGTTGTAATCCAACAATCGATCTTGGTTAGGATGATTAACCGAGTTAATCCAAAAATTCTGCTGATACATTCGAATAATTAAACGTTTCACAAGTAGTGAACTAAATTTCTTGTTATTACAACTAACAATTTCCACAGGCTCGGAATCATTTAATCCATAATCATGGGCAAATGCATAAATATACTCCTGAAAGAGAAGTGGGTAGACGAAGTATTGTTGACGAGATTTCTGTTTTTCTGAATACCCTTCGAATTTTTCCATTTGTATTTCTACTTGAATCAGAAAGAGGAAGCATTTCTCGGTTTATCAAATGATGATACATAGTGCAATATGGTCAGAACAGGGTGTTGCATTTTTTAATACAAACCCTGGAAAGAAAGGGAGTCTAATCCACAGATCTTTTCCTTTTCTATCCAATTAGTTTATGTTTGTTCTAATTACAAAAGAGAACAAATCTTTTATTTTTGCAGGCCAATTGCTCTTTTGACTTTGGAATACAGTCTCTTTATCAATATACTGCTTCTTTTACACATTCAATCCATAACATCCCTTTTCAATCCATAATCAAGAATAATTAGGATTTCTAAAAAAACAAAGAAAAAATCAAGGGTCCGCTCATAGGAAAACCCAACCTTTCCCCGCATCAGGCACTAATCTATTTTTAACGTCTAATTAGATCGGGGAATCATTTCAATTAAGAAGTTAAGCTCGTTGCTTTTTATTTTACCAGAATTGGAGCCAGACTCTATCCATTTATTCACTAGACCCAGAAAATCGGAATTTTTTTATTCCATTCCAAAAATCAAAAATAAGAATTTGATTTTATTACGACATGCTATTTTTTCCATTCATTACCCTTGAGGATCAGTCGTGGTCTTCTAGACTCTACCAAGAGTCTGAACGAATTTGTTGCTTCATCCAAATGTGTAAAAGATCATAGTCGCACTTAAAAGCCGAGTACTCTACCATTGAGTTAGCAACCCAGATAAAATAGGATCTTAGATACGATCGAAACCCAAAAATCAATGGAATTACACCGCACGCTCCTGTCAAAACATTGAACTAGCAAGACATCAAAAGAAAGATTTTATCCCCCATTAAAAACACTCAAATGCCAAAATGAACAGGTCCGGTTAAATTTCACTAAGGTTAAAAAAAGAGCGGCTCCAATCACGATGGCAAAATTGTCATTTTTTTAGCAATTTCTATTTAAATTAAAGAAATCAAAAAATCTTGTATGAGAGTACATGCAAGAGGGACAACCCTATCATTTGAGCGAAGTGTAGGCAGAAAAACCTAATATGGAGTGAGGATAAAGAGACCTATCTATCTACAAATTCTATTTGTTCAATAGACCTTTGTCAATGGAAATACAATGGTAAGAAAACAAATTAGATAGAAAAAGTAAATAAAATAAGGGCTTATGTTGGATTGGCACGACATAAATCCAGTCAAAAATAGGACTAAGAAAGAGGCAAATTGTGTCTAAATAATTAGACAACGAGGGATACTAGTGATCCCTCTCCTACTTTTTTATTCATTTAGTTCTTCAATTAACTCAAAGTTCCTTCTTTTTCTTTAAAGAATTCTGCCTTCCTTAAAATATCATAAACAGTTCTTGTAGGTTGAGCACCCTTTTCAAGGAAATAGAGAATAGCTGGAACATTTAAACAAGTTTGATTCTTTATCGGATCATAAAAACCTACTTTTCGAAGATCTCTTCCTTCTCTTCGAGATCGAACATCAATTGCAACGATTCGATAGACAGCTTATTGGGATAGATGTAGCTAAACAATGCCCCCCCTAGAAACGTATAGGAGGTTTTCTCCTCATACGGCTCGAGAAAATGATTCGAATTTCTGTCTATAATACAAGTAGATAGAAATTCGACTATGACTTGCATTAATTTCCTTACAGAAAAAACAAATTTCATTTATACTCATGACTCAAGTTGGCTAATTTTGACTGACAGACTTAAAAGGAAAAATCCTTCGAAATTTTTTGAGTCGTCTCTAAACTCTTTTCTTTGTCTCATCTCGAACGAATTTACTTTTATTCCTTATTCTGATCCAATTCAATTGTTGAGACAATTTTATTGTTGAGACAGTTGAAAATCGCGTTTACTTGTTCCGGAATTCTTTATCTTTGATTTGTGAAATCCTTGGGTTTAGACATTACTTCGGGAATTCCTATTCTTTTTTCTTTCAAAAGAGTAGCAACATACCCTTTTTTTCTTATTTCCTTCGATAAAGCATTTCCCTCTTCTATAGAAATCGAATATGAGCGATTGATTTTGATAGACTTTTAATTGAAAGAGTTTTTCCAATCTTCCAAAATTGGACTTTCTTCTTATTTTAACCTTTCGACTTCTATATTAAGGATAGACTGACAAAGTTGGCCTAATTTATTAGTTTTCACTAACCCTAGATTCTTTCCCTTGATAAAAAATCAATTCTGTCCTCTCGAGCTCCATCGTGTACTATTTACTTACAAACAACCCAGCGCAAATTTGGTTCGGGACGAATAGAACAGACTATGTCGAGCCAAGAGCATTTTCATTACTATGAAAAATGATGGATAGCAAAATCCACAATCGATCATGTCCTTCAAGTCGCACGTTGCTTTCTACCACATCGTTTTAAACGAAGTTTCACCATAACAAACATTCCTCAAATTTCATTGCAAAGTGGTATAGGGAATTGATCCAATATGGATGGGATCATGAATAGTCATTGGTTTAGTTTAGTTTTTTGTATACTAATTCAAACTTGCTATCTATGGAAAAATATGGATAAAAGAAATAAGTATTTATCGGGGAAGACTCCGCAAAGATCCAATTTATTTAAACCCATATTCTATCATATGAAGGAAACATAGTTCGAAAAAGACGAATAAACAAGTTTGCTTAAGACTTATTTATTATTGAATTTCCATTCTCAACAGAGGACTCGAGATGGTCAATCCTGAAATGAGAAGAGAAGGATCGATTCTTCTCCAACAAATAAACTATCAACCTCAAAAAAAAATTGAATTAATTTAATTACTATATTAGAAATTAGAATTAGATTAGCAATATATTTTTCCGTAACAAAAACAATTAACTATTAACTAAATAAACTATTCCAATGAAAAGATTGAAAGTTTTTTGGTAGTTATAGAATTCTCGTACTTCTTCGACTCGAATACCAAAAGAAAGAAAAAAATGAAGTAAAAAAAACACATTTCGTGTAAAGTAAAATTAAGGTCTTTGCTTTTACTTATAGCATTCTTTCTTTTACCTAAAAGAAGCAACTCCAAATCAAAAATTAGTAGAAGTATGATTTTTGGAATCCATTCTATCCAACGAACAGTTCTTACCTTATCCTTACCAGAATGGATCATTCTGGATATTTAAAGAATCACAGATCGAGATCGTTTTCGCTTAACCAAAGAAGGACCCTTTTTGCTAATAATATAATACAACAAAAATCTATCTCTATCATAAAGGGATAGGTCTCATTTTTTATACAGTGTTTTACGTATAGACCAAATTTTTCATGAAAATAAAGATATTCAATTTGACTGGACTTGACACTTGATTATGTTTTCTGAGAAAGAAAATGAATGCTTAGAAATGCATCTAATCTAAGAGTTCATAAGAGATAATTATTCTCTCTAATAAACTTTCTTTTGTCTCGTGCGGGGTACAATACGATTTCATCTTTCGTTTCATCAGAAAAATCTGGGACGGAAGGATTCGAACCTCCGAGTAACGGGACCAAAACCCGCTGCCTTACCACTTGGCCACGCCCCATTTCGGGTTTTATCCGACACTAATAAACACTAGTATGTTTATTTGTTTTGTTATTCGTCAATCCCACTTCAATTACATAAAAAATGAGGGATACTCTCTTGCTAGGATTCTAGACATGCGGATAATATAGAATCCAAAAAATGCATTGATCATTACATGGAATTCTATTAAGATATTATATGAAAGTCGAATTTCTTCCATTCTCATTTGAGAGTGCGAATACAAGGAGGTATTTTGCGTTTGGGAAAGTCCGAAGAAAAAAGGATTTTGAATCCGCCTTTTCCTTTTTCCCTTAGAAAAATAACTCAATCAAAATCCAATTATCTACTCTACAAGAACGAAATGCTTGTTATGCCTAATATACTTAGTTTAACCTGTATCTGTTTTAATTCTGTTCTTTATCCGACTAGTTTTTTCTTCGCCAAATTGCCCGAAGCTTATGCCATTTTCAACCCAATCGTGGATGTTATGCCTGTCATACCTGTACTCTTTTTTCTATTAGCCTTTGTTTGGCAAGCTGCTGTAAGTTTTCGATGAAATCTTTACTACTCTGTCTGCCAAATTGAATGATGTATTCATTCCAAAAAAATTCGAAAAATGGATAAAAGCCGAGAAGTCTTATCTTATATTATGAACCTTCGATTCTAAAATTCAAATTCTTCTACATTGAATGTATAGCTGCAGCAATAAATTTGGATCAGCCTTTCTACCCCCTGCACCTACGTTGAGCAGGTACCTTTAGGTACCCACACAATACCTAACCTAATTTTTGATATTGATAAGAGTGCTTATTAGAAATCAATTCTTGAAAAAAATTGCAAGAATTGATTTTTGCATTTTTAGGTGTCAAAATAAACAAAACCCATCCTAATGGATCTGTGTGGTAAGGAAAAACGGGTAATCTATTCCTTAAAAAAAAATCTTGGAGATTATGTAATGCTTACTCTCAAACTTTTTGTTTATACAGTAGTGATATTCTTTGTTTCCCTCTTTATCTTTGGATTCTTATCTAATGACCCAGGACGTAATCCTGGGCGTGAGGAGTAAAAATCCAATTTTTTTTGGAATTTTTTCTTACAAATTGGATTTGTTTCGTACATTTATCTATGAGAAAATCCGGGGGTCAGAATTCCTTCCAATTCGAAAGTCCCAAATGATCCGAGGGGGCGGAAAGAGAGGGATTCGAACCCTCGGTACAAAAAAATTGTACAACGGATTAGCAATCCGCCGCTTTAGTCCACTCAGCCATCTCTCCCCGTTCCAAATCGAAAGGTTTCCGTAATATGACAGAGGCAAGAAATAACGATTGCAAAAAATCCTTCCTTTTTCTTTCAAAAGCCCATAAAAATTATATTGCCAATTCCATTTTAGTTATATTCTTTTTTCTTAATGTTAATAAAAAAAAGAAGAAAATTCTTGTTTTTTCTTTCTAAAATTCGATATTGGCTGAGAAACAATCAGATAGATTTTCTCTTCAGCGGGCATTTCCATATAGGACTTGTTATAATAAAACAAGCAGGTTATATAAAAAATAAAAAACTCTTTTTTGATTATTTATCAACAAAGCAAAAAGGATTCTTATCAAACCCACTATAAAATCAAACCCACTATAAAATCAAACCCACCATAAAATTGGAAAGAAATATAAAGTAAGTAGACCTGACTCCTTGAATGATGCCTCTATTCGCTATTCTGATATATAAATTCGATGTAGATGAAATTGTATAAGCGGATTTTTTGTATTTCCTTAGACTTAGACCGCGCAAGGCAAGAATTTTTCGCTATTTACGATTTCATATTCTTGTTACTAGATGTTCTATAGGAATAAGAAAAAATCGCAACTCCTTTCCGCTACACATAAAAATTTATTTCGAAAGTCAATTTTTTTTTCAATATCTTTCCTTTTTTTTTCAGAATCCTATTTTTGTTCTTCCACCCATGCAATAGAGAGCGAGTGGGAAAAGAGGGGTTACTTTTATTTTCATTTTTCCCTTAAAGGATAGGCTTTGAAATAGGAGTCATGGAATAATGCTGAATTCAAATGTTTATTTCTATAGTATAAGAAAAACTAATCGAATCAAATTCATGGATTTACCACGACCTCGGTTGTGACCCCATAGATAAAAATGCAAAATTTCTATCTTCGAGACCATTGAAAAAGGGCATTGAACGAGAAAGAAATCGTCCACAGATAATTAAACTATCGTATGCCTTGGAAGTGATATGAGGTGCTCGGAAATGGTTGAAGTAATTGAATAGGAGGATCACTATGACTATAGCCCTTGGTAGAGTTACTAAAGAAGAAAATGATCTATTTGATATTATGGACGACTGGTTACGAAGGGACCGTTTCGTTTTTGTAGGATGGTCCGGCCTATTGCTCTTTCCTTGTGCTTATTTCGCTTTAGGGGGTTGGTTTACAGGGACAACTTTTGTAACTTCTTGGTATACCCATGGATTGGCTAGTTCCTATTTGGAAGGTTGTAATTTCTTAACCGCGGCAGTTTCCACCCCTGCCAATAGTTTAGCACACTCTTTGTTGCTACTATGGGGCCCGGAAGCGCAAGGGGATTTTACTCGTTGGTGTCAATTAGGGGGTCTGTGGACTTTTGTCGCTCTCCATGGGGCTTTTGCACTAATAGGTTTCATGTTACGTCAATTTGAACTTGCTCGGTCTGTTCAATTGCGACCTTATAATGCAATTTCATTCTCTGCTCCAATCGCTGTTTTTGTTTCCGTATTCCTTATTTATCCACTGGGGCAATCTGGTTGGTTCTTTGCGCCGAGTTTTGGCGTAGCAGCGATATTTCGATTCATCCTCTTTTTCCAAGGATTTCATAATTGGACGTTGAACCCATTTCATATGATGGGAGTTGCCGGAGTATTAGGCGCGGCTCTGCTATGCGCTATTCATGGGGCGACCGTAGAAAACACTCTATTCGAGGATGGTGATGGTGCAAATACCTTCCGCGCTTTTAACCCAACTCAAGCTGAAGAAACTTATTCAATGGTCACTGCTAACCGCTTTTGGTCCCAAATCTTTGGTGTTGCTTTTTCCAATAAACGTTGGTTACATTTCTTTATGCTATTTGTACCCGTCACCGGTTTATGGATGAGTGCTATTGGCGTAGTCGGCCTGGCTCTGAACCTACGTGCCTATGACTTCGTTTCCCAGGAAATCCGTGCAGCGGAAGATCCTGAATTTGAGACTTTCTACACCAAAAATATTCTTTTAAACGAGGGTATTCGTGCG